CATGAAAAAGAAAGGTAAAAACGAAAATTTTTGTTTTTTAACAGTTTGGGGAATGGAAGCTGAATTACCTTTTGGTTCTCCGCGACAACTACCTTCCTTTTTTGAACCTATTTGGAAACAACTTGAAAAAAGACTTATAAAAGTTAAAAAAAAACGTTTTCTAGCCCTAAAAATTATAAACGAAAGAGCAAAATGGTTTCGAAAAGTATCAAAAGAAAAAACAAGATGGGTTAGAAAAATAGTTCGATTTATAAAAAGAATAATGAAAGAACTTAAAAAAGTAAGTCTAATTCCATTATTTGGATTGAGAGAAGTATATGAATCGAATACAAAAAAAAAAAAATCACTAATACTAATAAGTAATCATATAAATTATGAATCGCCCATTCGAATTATATCTGCGGATTGGACAAATTATTCACTGACAGAAAAAAAGATGAAAGATCTGGCTGATAAGACAAATACAATCAGAAATAAAATCGAAAAAATAACAAAAGAAAAAAAAAATATATTTCTAACTACGTATATAAACATTAGTCCTAACGAAACAAATTGTGATGATAAAAGATTAGAATCACCAAAAAAGATTTGGCAGATATTAAAAAGAAGAAGTGCTCGGCTAATGCGAAAATATCACTATTTTTTTTATTTGTTTATTGAAAGGATATACAAAGATATTTTTTTACGTATCATTAATATTCCCAGAATACATGTAAAAATTTTACTTCAATTAAAAAACAAAATAACGGATAATTCCAATGATGAAACAAATAAAAAAGGATTTTATATTGAAAAAAATAAAAAAAAGAAAATTTATTTTATTTCGACTATAAAAAAGTTGATTTCTAATATTAGAAATCAAAATTCGCAGATTTTTTGTGACCTTTCTTCGTTGTCACAGGCATATGTATTTTACAAATTATCACAAGCCCAAGTTATAAACAAGCATTACTTGAAATTTTTATTTCAATATCACGGAACAATTCCTTTTATTAAGGATAGAATAAAAAAATATTTTTTTGGAACACACGGAATATTTCATTTAAAATCAAGGTATAATAAACTTAGTATGAATGAATGGAAAAGCTGGTTAATGGGTAATGATCACTATAAATACAATTTATCTCAGACTAGATGGTCTAGATTAGTACCGCAAAATTGGCGGAATAGAATCAATCAAAATTTTATGGTTCAAAATAAAAACTCAACCAATTTTTATTCATATGAAAAAGACCAATTAATTCATTACAAGAAAGAAAATAATTATGCATATGCAGTAAATTCATTACCGAACCAAAAAGATAAATTTAAAAACTACAAATATGATCTTTTATCAAATAAATATCTGAATTATGAAGATAAGAAAGGTTCATATATTTATGGGTCGCCATTCCAAGTAAACGAATCAAAAAGGATTTCCTATAATTACAATAATTATAATCCCGAACTTTTTGATTTGCCGAGAGATATAGATCTTGGTAACTATCTACGAGAAGATTCTATTATTGATAGGGAAAAAAATCCGGATAGAAAATATTTTGATTGGAGAACTATTAATTTTTGTCTTAGAAAAAAGATCGATATTGAGGAATGGAGAAATAGAGATATCGGGGCCAGCGCCAACATTAATAAAAATACTAAGACTCGGACTAATTATTATCAAATAATTGATAAAATGGATAAAAAAAAAATGGATAAGAAAGTGTTTATGAATCCCCCGATTCATAAACAAATCTGCCCAACCAATCAAACAAAAACATTTTTGGACTGGATGGGAATGAATGAAGAAATCCTAAATTGTCCGATATCAAATCTAGAACTTTGGTTTTTACCAGAATTTGTGTCACTTTATAATACATATAAGATTCAACCGTGGATCATACCAATCAATTTACTTCTTTTTAAATTGAATATAAATAAAAACATTAGTAAAAATATCAACGAAAAGAAAAAAAAAGATAGATTATATAATCAAAAAAAATCTCTTGAATTAGAGAATCAAAATCAAGAAGAAAAACAAGAGCCAGTCCAAGGAGATCTTGGATCATATGCACAAAATAACAAAAATATTGGATCTGATCCATCGAAAAAAACAAAAAATGTTAAAGAAGATTATCGGGGATCATACATTCAAAAAAGCAAAAATAAAAATAAATCCATGATAGGAGCGGAACTAGATTTCTTCCTGAAAAGATATTTTCTTTTTCAATTGAAATGGGATAATGCTTTTAATCAAAAAATACTAAATAATATCAAGGTATATTGCCTACTCCTTAGATTGAGAAATCCAAAGGAAATTGCTATATCCTCTATTCAAAGGAACGAAATAAGTTTGGATGTAATGCTGATTCCGAAGTCTACAACTCTTACAAAATTGATAAAAAGGGGACTATTGATTATTGAACCAGCTCGGCTATCCATAAAATGGGACGGACAATTTATCATGTACCAAACCATATCTATTTCACGGGTGCATAAGAATAAGCGGCAAACTAATCGAAGATACCAAGAAAAAAGAAATGTTGATAAGAATGGTCTTAATGAATCCATTGCACGACATGAAAATGGGAATAGAAACGATCATTTTTATGATTTTATTGTTCCTGATAATTTTTTATCTCCTAGACGTCGTAGAGAATTGAGAATTCTCATTTGTTTCAATTCAAGAAATGTCAATGTTGGGGATAGAAATCAAGTATTTTGCAATGGGAACAATGTAAAGCGCTGTGGTAAATTTTTTTATGAGGATAAGCATCTTGATGTAGATACAAATCGATTTATTAAGTTCAAATTATTTCTTTGGCCAAATTATCGATTCGAAGATTTTGCTTGTATGAATCGCTATTGGTTTGATACCAATAATGGTAGTCGTTTCGTTATGTCAAGGATACATATGTATCCACGATTGATAATTGGTTGATGATACATTTACATTACATGGATCAAGCGGCATCTCTGACATGGTATATGAACCCAAACAAATATATACAGCCTTATGTTGTTATATTAGATTATGGTGCATGATACTGATTACCTGACCTTGATCTTAGCAATTCTATCTAGTAAGTAATGAGTCGTCATAATCTTCTTATCTTAGGTCAAAATTCTTCTCTTTTGTAGGTTAGAAATTTTTTATCTATATTTGAATAAAATTGAAAAAAAAAAATTGTATTGATTATCAATTAAGTGAATTAAAAAAAAAAGAAGTATACGAATAAATCCCGATTATTGTGTATAACAAATTAAAATGACTGGCATTATTATTACTGATTAGTAAAATCTATATTTGTAATGTAAATAAAGAAAAAGGGACGCAGAATTTTTTGTTATGGTTAAAAATTTATTCATTTCAGTTATTTCGCAAGAAGAAAAAAAAGAAAATAGGGGGTCTGTTGAATTTCAAGTATTCAGTTTCACCAATAAGATACGTAGACTTACTTCCCATTTGGAATTGCACAGAAAAGACTATTTATCTCAGAGAGGTCTACGTAAAATTCTGGGAAAACGCCAACGACTCCTAGCTTATTTGTCAAAGAAAAATAGAGTACGCTATAAAGAATTAATTAGTCAATTGGATATTCGGGAGCCAAAAATTCGTTAAGTTCATTTTTATTTTATTTATTTATTAATATTAAAATAATAATAATTAGAATTATAAATATTAATTATTATTATTATTTTTAATGAACTTCATTTGGTTTTCAGCAATTCGTGGAATAATGAATCGGGGAAAAAATATATGACTGTACCGACTACAAGAAAAGACCTCATGATAGTCAATATGGGTCCTCAACACCCATCAATGCACGGTGTTCTTCGACTCATCATTACTCTAGATGGGGAAAATGTTATTGACTGTGAACCCGTATTGGGTTATTTACACAGAGGAATGGAAAAAATTGCGGAAAATCGAACAATTATACAATATCTTCCTTATGTAACACGTTGGGATTATTTAGCTACTATGTTTACAGAGGCAATAACGGTAAATGGACCAGAACAGTTGGGAAATATCCAAGTACCGAAAAGAGCGAGCTATATTAGAGTAATTATGCTAGAACTGAGTCGTATAGCTTCTCATTTGTTATGGCTTGGCCCTTTTATGGCAGATATCGGTGCGCAGACCCCTTTCTTCTATATTTTCCGAGAGAGGGAATTGATATATGACCTATTCGAATCTTCCACAGGTATGCGAATGATGCATAATTATTTCCGTATCGGAGGGGTGGCTGCTGATCTACCTTATGGCTGGATAGATAAATGCTTGGATTTCTGTGATTATTTTTTAACAGGGGTTACTGAATATCAAAAGCTTATTACGCGTAATCCTATTTTTTTGGAACGAGTTGAAGGAGTGGGTATTATTAGTGGAGAGGAAGCAATAAATTGGGGTTTATCGGGACCAATGCTACGAGCTTCCGGAATTCTGTGGGATCTTCGTAAAATTGATCATTATGAGTCTTACGACGAATTTGATTGGGAAGTACAATGGCAAAAAGAGGGAGATTCACTAGCCCGTTATTTAGTCCGAATCGGTGAAATGGTGGAATCCATCAAAATTATTCAACAAGCCCTGGAAGGAATTCCCGGAGGGCCCTATGAGAATTTAGAGGTACGGCGTTTTGATAAAACAAAGGATTCTGAATGGAATGATTTTGATTATCGATTCATTAGTAAGAAACCTTCGCCCACTTTTGAATTGTCTAAACAAGAACTTTATGTGAGAGTAGAAGCCCCCAAGGGAGAATTGGGAATTTTTCTGGTAGGAGATCGGAGTGTTTTTCCCTGGAGATGGAAAATTCGTCCACCTGGTTTTATCAATTTGCAAATTCTTCCTCAGCTAGTTAAAAAAATGAAATTGGCCGATATTATGACAATACTAGGTAGTATAGATATTATTATGGGAGAAGTTGATCGTTGAAATGATAATTGATACGATAAAAGTACAAGCTATCAATTCTCTTTCCAGATCGGAATCCTTAAAAGAGGTTTATGGGCTC